CTTTTCTAGTTATAACAATTTTAAAAGAAAGAAGACAATTTTTTCTAAATTTATCAAAAGAAACAAAAAACTGGGTCATCAAAAACATTATATTTCTAAAAGAAATAATAAACAAATTTTTAAAATCAAAAAGAAATCCAATTCTATTATTTGGGTTTAGAGAAGTATATGAATTGAATGAAACTAAAAAAGAGTCGATAATCAATAATCGGACAATTCATAAATTGTCCCCCAAAAGTCGATCTATGTATTGGACAAATTATTCACTGACAGAAAAAAAAATGAAAGATCTGACTGCTAGAACAAGTGCAATCCTAAATCAAATAGACAACATTACAAAAGAAAAGAAAAAAAGATTTATAACCTCAGAGATAAATATTAGTCCTAACAAAATAAGTTCTAATGCTAAAAGATTAAAATCATCAAAAAATTTTTCGCAGATATTAAAAAGAAGAAATGCTCGATTAGTTCGTAAATCCAATTTTTTTAGAAAAATTTTGATTGAAAGGATATACATAGATATCTTTCTAGGTATCATTAATATTCCGAGGATCAATGCACAGCTTTTTCTTGAATCAACAAGGAAATTTATTACTAAATACATTTACAATAATGAAGAAAATCGTAAAAGAATTGATAAAACAAATCCAAATATAATTCACTTTATTTCGATTATAAAAAAGTCACGTAATAAAAGTAATATTGGCCTTAGTAATAAAAATGCACAAATTTCTTGTGACGTATCCTCCTTGTCACAAGCATATGTATTTTACAAATTATCCCAAATTCAAGTTATTAACTTATATAAGTTAAGATCTGTCCTTCAATATCACGGAACATCCCTTTTTCTTAAAAATGAAATAAAAGATTATTTTGGAGACCAAGGGCTATTTCATTCCGAATTAAAAGATAAAAACTTTCTAAATTCTGCAATGAATCAATGGAAAAACTGGTTAAGGAGGCCTTATCAATATAAATATGATTTATCTCAGATTAGATGGTCTAGATTAATACCACAAAAATGGCGAACTAAAATCAGCCGTATGGTTCAAAATCAATATTTAAACAAATGGAATTTATATGAAAAAGACCAATTAAAATTAATTCATTACAAAAAACAAAATAATTTTGAAGCAGACTCATTACCGAACCAAAAAGAGAATTTTAAAAAACACTATAGATATAATCTTTTATCATATAAATTTATTAATTATGAAGATAAAAAAGACTCATATATTTATAAATCACTATTACAAGTAAATAAAAAGCAAAAAATTTCTTATAATTACAACACAAATACAAGCAAATTTTTTGATATGTTGGGGGGTATTCCTATCAATAATTATCTAGCAGAAGATGATATTATCGATATGGTCAAAAACCCGGATAGAAAATATTTTGATTGGAGAATTCTTAATCTTTGTCTTAGAAAGAAAGTCGATATTGCGTCCTGGGTCGATACCGGAACCAAACATAAAACAAATACTAAGACTGGGACTAATAAATATCAAATAATTGATAAAATTGATAAGAAAGATCTTTTTTTTCTTACGATTCACAAAGATCAAGAAGTCAATTCATCCAATCAAAAAAAAAACCTTTTTGATTGGATGGGAATGAATGAAGAAATACTAAATCGTCCCATATCAAATTTGGAACTTTGGTTCGTTCCAAAATTTGTCATAATTTACAACGTATATAAGAGAAAACCGTGGGCAATACCAATCAAATTACTTCTTTTAAATTTTAATAGAAATGAAAATTTTAGTGAAAATAAAAAAATCAACGGAAAGAAAAATGGCGATTTTTTTATATCTCTATCATCGAATGAAAAAAAATCTATTGAATTTGAGAATCGAAACCACGAAGAAAAAGAATCCGAGGACCAAGTGGATCTTAGATCAGTTCTTGCAAATCAAGGAAAAGATGTTGAAGAAGATTATGTGGGATCAGACATGAAAAAACGTAGAAAGAAAAAACAATACAAAAGTAATACGGAAGCAGAGCTCGATTTCTTCCTAAAAAGGTATTTACGTTTTCAATTAAGATGGGATGATTCTTTAAATCAAAAAATAATCAATAATATCAAAGTATATTGTCTCCTGCTTAGACTGACAAATCCACGAGAAATTATTCTATCCTCTATTCAAAGGGGAGAAATAAATCTGGATATTCTGATGATTCAGAAGGATTTAACTCTTACAGAATTGATGAAAAAGGGAATATTGATTATCGAACCAGTTCGCCTGTCGGTAAAAAATGATGGACAATTTATTATGTATCAAACCCTAGGTATTTTATTGGTTCATAAGAGCAAACAACAAATTAAGCAAAGATACAGAGAAAAGGGCTATGTTGATAAAAAGAATTTTACCGAATCTATTGAAAGCCATCAAAGTATAACTAGAAATAGAGACAAAAATAATTATGATTTACTTGTTCCTGAAAATATTTTATCTCCGAAACGTCGTAGAGAATTAAGAATTCTAATTTCTTTCAATTCACAAAATAGAGATGATATTCATATAAATATGGACATCTTCAATGATAATAACATAAAAAGCTGTAGTTACATTTTTGATAAAAGCAAACATGTTGATAGAGATAAAAATAAACTAAGTAAATTAAAGCTTTTTCTTTGGCCCAATTATCGATTAGAAGATTTAGCTTGTATGAATCGTTATTGGTTTGATACCAACAATGCCAGTCGATTCAGTATGGTAAGGATACATATATATCCACAATTCAAAATTCGATAAGGGTGCATTTTTCATATATATGCCATAGCATTCTGATCTAATATAGGAAAACAAGGAGATGCACACATGCATTTTTTACATTCCATATTCCGTTCGGATCCATGTAATTCAATCACGTATCAATTAGATCTCGAAATGAATCAATGAATTTTTTTTTTTTTTACTTTTCATTTTAGGTATAAAATTTTCTCTTTTGTAAGCGCAGAAATAGACTATCCCTTGGTATCTCTAGAAATTTTATTTGACAAAATTAGGAATTCCTAATGAAGTGAAGATTTTTGTGTATACCAAATTAAAATGAACTGACATTATTATTTATTATTACATTATTTATTATTACTGATCAAGAAAAATATCTTAATTTCAAGAAAAATATCTTAATTTAATAAAGGGGGATTTCATTTTATGGTAAAAAATTCATTCATCTCAGTTATTTCACAAGAAGAAAAAGAAGAAAACAGGGGATCTCTTGAATTTCAAATAATAAGTTTCACTAACAAGATACGAAGACTTACTTCACATTTGGAATTGCATAGAAAAGACTATTTATCTCAGCGGGGTTTACGGAAAATTCTAGGAAAACGCCAACGACTCCTGTCTTATTTGGCAAAGAAGAATAGAGTACGTTATAAAGAATTAATTAGCCAGTTGGCTATTCGGGAATCAAAAATGAGTTAATTTGAAAAGTCTTTTTTTTTATTTATTGAATTATTTGATTGATTTTTATTTAATTATTTGATTTATTAGATCTTGAGTTTTGATGAACTTCTTTTCGTTTTCAGAAATTCATGGAAGAATGAATCGAGGAACCCCCTATGAATGTACCAGCTACAAGAAAAGACCTTATGATAGTAAATATGGGTCCCCACCACCCATCAATGCATGGTGTTCTTCGACTCATCCTTACTCTAGACGGCGAAGATGTTATTGACTGTGAGCCAATATTAGGTTATTTACACAGAGGAATGGAAAAAATTGCGGAAAACCGAACAATTATACAGTATTTGCCTTATGTAACACGTTGGGATTATTTAGCTACTATGTTCACAGAAGCAATAACAGTAAATGGGCCGGAACAGTTGGGAAATATTCAAGTACCTAAAAGAGCCAGCTATATCCGAGTAATTATGTTGGAGTTGAGTCGTATAGCTTCTCATCTATTATGGCTTGGGCCCTTTATGGCAGATATTGGTGCACAGACTCCGTTCTTCTATAGTTTTAGAGAAAGAGAATTAGTATATGATTTATTCGAAGCTGCCACTGGTATGAGAATGATGCATAATTATTTTCGTATCGGGGGCGTGGGGGCTGATCTACCTCATGGCTGGATAGATAAATGTTTGGATTTCTGCGATTATTTTTTAACAGAAGTTGCTGAATATCAAAAACTTATTACGCGAAATCCTATTTTTTTAGAACGAGTTGAAGGAATAGGTATTGTTGGTGCAGAGGAAGCAATAAATTGGGGTTTATCAGGACCAATGCTACGAGCTTCTGGAGTACAATGGGATCTTCGTAAAGTTGATCATTATGAATCTTACGAAGAATTTGATTGGGAAGTCCAGTGGCAAAAAGAAGGCGATTCATTAGCTCGTTATTTAGTCCGAATTGGTGAAATGACAGAATCCATAAAAATTATTCAACAGGCTCTGGAAGGAATTCCAGGGGGGCCCTATGAAAATCTCGAAGCCCGCTGTTTTGGTAGAGAAAGGGATCCAGAATGGAATGATTTTGAATATCGATTCATTAGTAAAAAAACTTCTCCTACTTTTGAATTGCCGAAACAAGAACTTTATGTAAGAGTAGAAGCCCCAAAGGGAGAATTGGGAATTTTTCTGATAGGGGATCAGAGCGGTTTTCCTTGGAGATGGAAAATTCGCCCTCCGGGTTTTATTAATTTGCAAATTCTTCCTCAACTAGTTAAAAGAATGAAATTGGCTGATATTATGACAATACTAGGTAGCATAGATATCATTATGGGAGAAGTTGATCGTTGAAATGATAATTGATACACCAGAAGTAATTAATACGAGAGAAGTACAAGCTATCAATTCTTTTTCCAGATTGGAATCCTTAAACGAGATTTATGGAATTATATGGATACTTGTTCCTATTTTTACTCTTGTATTGGGAATCACGATAGGCATACTAGTAATTGTGTGGTTAGAAAGAGAAATATCTGCAGGAATACAACAACGTATTGGGCCTGAATATGCCGGCCCTTTGGGAGTTCTTCAAGCGCTAGCGGATGGGACAAAACTACTTTTCAAAGAGAATCTTTTTCCATCTAGGGGGGATACTCGTTTATTCAGTATCGGACCATCTATAGCAGTCATATCAACTCTATTAAGCTATTCGGTAATTCCTTTTGGCTATCACCTTGTTTTAGCTGATCTAAATATCGGTGTTTTTTTATGGATTGCCATTTCAAGCATTGCTCCCATTGGCCTTCTTATGTCAGGATATGGATCAAATAATAAATATTCTTTTTTAGGTGGTCTCCGAGCTGCTGCTCAATCCATTAGTTATGAAATACCATTAACTCTCTGTGTATTATCCATATCTCTACGTGCGATTCGTTGAAACATAAACTTTTCCCTATTCTGTGTTTTTTTTTTAGGAAGAAGGCGAAATGAATTGACTAGATATCGTCATTTTTTTATTCATCATTTGGGTTGATGAACTAAACTGGATAGTTATATGAGTGAAAGAAAACAGCTTTTAAATTTGAAGTAAAAAAATGGAGACTCATTTCCTATGTACAAGAGTAAAGAAGAAATAAACTAAACATAAGAAGACAAGACTGTTTGCCCCAAGATTGGTTGATTAGTCATCCTGGCTTGAAGCGGGCTCAAAAGATCAACCTTATTGAGTTTTCACTATCATTTATATGTATTACCTTAATGCTAACAGGTGATTGAGCAAAAATGAGTGGATGGTTAGGAACACCAAGATACACAAAAGATTAGTAATAGAGATTTTTAAAATTATCCAAAAGGATATTTCGACATAATCAAAAAAGAATATTAATTGGGGCTTTAAGTTGGTAGAAATAATCAGGCAGTACTCCCCATGATTCCGATCCAGAGTATGCTCCCACCCACTGATTAAAGAAATAACTATCAGGAACGAAATAATCCTTTACTTTTTTATTTTAAGCCCCCCCTTTTTTTTTTCAGAAAGAAGAATAGGAACGAAAAACAAGAATATTTTTACAATAGAAAAGAAAAAAAAAAGAGATCTTGTTTATTCTTTCTTTCCTATAGCCATATTCATAGAGATCAAATTTGTGTCATAATTCATAAACTAATGGAATGTCTAATTATTTTTCGTAATCAAACAAACTAGATTGAAATTTCTATTGGTATTTCCACAAGGAGTATTTTATTGAAGGATTTAAGTTATTACTCAAGAAAGAAAAATTGAAATTCTTAAAGGATGAGATCAATTCAGAAGTACTTTTTTTAGTATTATAACAGACAGAATTTCATTGGTCGAATTTGGGAACGTCCGATAGATTTTGATCCTATCTATCCTAAAAATATATATTAAAATAAATAATACGACCCGATCCTTAGATTTTTTTATGGCCTTCGAGGAGCCGTATGAGGTGAAAATCTCATGTACGGTTCTGTAATAGCGATGAGAACAGGGATGTTATCACCGACTATAATTATCTAACAGTTCAAGTACAGTTGATATAGTTGAGGCACAATCAAAATATGGTTTTTGGGGATGGAACTTGTGGCGCCAACCTATAGGATTTATCATTTTTTTAATTTCTTCCCTGGCGGAATGTGAGAGATTACCTTTTGATTTACCAGAAGCAGAAGAAGAATTAGTAGCAGGGTATCAAACCGAATATTCGGGTATCAAATTTGGTTTATTTTATATTGCTTCCTATCTAAACTTATTAGTTTCGTCATTATTTGTAACAGTTCTTTACTTGGGCGGTTGGAATATCTCTATTCCGCACATATTCCTTCCCGAGCTTTTTGAAATAAATAAAGTGGGTGGGGTCTTTGGAACAACAATTGGTATCTTTATTACATTGGTTAAAACTTATTTGTTCTTGTTCATTCCTATCACAACAAGGTGGACTTTACCTCGACTAAGAATGGACCAATTATTAAATCTTGGATGGAAATTTCTTTTACCTATTTCTCTCGGTAATCTATTATTAACAACTTCTTCCCAACTCCTTTCACTATAAAGAAATACTTTTCTATATTCCCGACTTGTCTCAAACAAGAGAAAGAAACAATGACAAAATTATTCATAGATATTCACGATATGTTCTCCATAGTAACTGGGTTCATGAATTATGGTCAACAAACCATACGAGCTGCGAGGTACATTGGCCAAAGTTTCATGATTACCTTATCCCACGCAAATCGTTTACCTGTAACTATTCAATATCCTTATGAAAAATTAATCACATCCGAACGTTTCCGCGGGCGAATCCATTTTGAATTTGATAAATGCATTGCTTGTGAAGTATGTGTTCGTGTATGTCCTATAGATCTACCTCTTGTTGATTGGAAATTGGAAACCGATATTCGAAAGAAGCGGTTGCTTAATTACAGTATTGATTTCGGAATCTGTATATTTTGTGGTAACTGCGTTGAGTATTGTCCAACAAATTGTTTATCAATGACTGAAGAATATGAGCTTTCTACTTATGATCGTCATGAATTGAATTATAATCAAATTGCTTTAGGTCGTTTACCTATGTCAGTAATTGACGATTATACAATTCGAACAATTTTGAATTCACCTCAAAAAAAACTGGGGAAACCCCTTTGATTAAAGATTGATTAAAGGGCAATTTCCAATTATTATTACTAACCTAAGATTCCGGTTTGATCGAAAGGGGTGGAATGGGGTTTCTTTCATTTTTCTTGGTCAATAACTACAAAAACTACAAATCCCAACTATTGATTTGATTGGTTGGTGAGAATCGCATCATGGCTTAATTTGGATTGAAAATTTATTAATATACCCGGAATTATATCCATAATTATTTCGAAATTGAAATTTATAGTCTTGAATTACCCTTTTCGAGAAAGAATGAGCTAAGTCCAATAATTGTACCTACAGTAATTTACAACCCTTAGGGTTTAATTCAATTCTGAACCTATTATAAAAAAAGTTTTTCCTGGTCGGGTCAACAAGGTCATGAAAAAACAATTCGATTTTTGTATTTCTTATTTTACGTACAATGGATTTGCCTGGACCAATACATGATTTTCTTTTAGTCTTTTTGGGATTAGGTCTTATATTAGGAGGTCTAGGAGTGGTATTACTTACCAACCCAATTTATTCTGCCTTTTCGTTGGGATTGGTTCTCATTTGTATATCCTTATTCTATATTTTATCAAACTCTCATTTTGTAGCTGCTGCACAGCTCCTTATTTATGTGGGAGCTATAAATGTTTTAATTATATTTGCTGTGATGTTCATGAATGCGTCAGAATATTACAAAGATTTTAATCTTTGGACTGTTGGGGATGGGGTTACTTCCTTAATTTGTACAAGTATTTTTGTTTCACTAATTACTATTATTCCAGATACGTCATGGTACGGGATTATTTGGACTACAAGAGCAAACCAGATTATAGAGCAAGATTGGATAAGTAATGGTCAACAAATTGGAATTCATTTATCAACAGATTTTTTTCTTCCATTTGAATTCATTTCAATAATTCTTTTAGTTGCTTTGATAGGTGCGATTACTGTGGCGCGGCAGTAAAAAATTTTTGGAATTAGCAATCACAACCCAAATGAAACTTTGTTCTATGTTATCACATCCATTTTCCTTTAATTTGATTTGAAGATTATTCATGTAGAAATTTTTTTATTCGATCTATTACCAATATCTTTCTTTGTTCTGTACTTGACTTGTGAGATTCTTATTCTAGTCAATCCAATATGTTGATGTTGAATTCTTGTTCATATTGAAATAAATCGAAATTGATAAGGAGTTGGCCGATGATGCTCGAACATGTACTTGTTTTGAGTGCCTATTTATTTTCTATCGGTATCTATGGATTGATCACGAGTCGAAATATGGTTAGAGCCCTTATGTGTCTTGAACTTATACTGAATGCGGTTAATATAAATTTCGTAACATTTTCTGATTTTTTTGATAGTCGCCAATTAAAAGGAAATATTTTCTCAATTTTTGTTATAGCTATCGCAGCCGCTGAAGCAGCTATTGGACCGGCTATTGTTTCGTCAATTTATCGTAACAGAAAATCAATCCGTATCAATCAATCGAATTTGTTGAATAAGTAGTATTAATCATATAAAATATAATATTTATATTCATCAATTTGAATTGGTATATATGATACGGAACCAATCTGATCATGTTTCCGAAAACCTAAGAAATTAAAGTATTTTGGCTCTATCTCATGAGTCGATCCGGAATTGAATAGAAAAATTCTGGTAAATCATTGATTCATCTGGTGTCCAAATATATGATTTATTTAGAAATTTACTAGATCGAAAAATTATAAAGTTAAAAAAAAATTATAGATCCAATGTCACATTCAGTAAAGATTTATGATACATGTATAGGTTGTACTCAATGTGTCCGAGCCTGCCCTACAGATGTATTAGAAATGATACCTTGGGATGGGTGTAAAGCTAAGCAAATTGCTTCTGCTCCAAGAACGGAGGACTGTGTCGGCTGTAAGAGATGCGAATCGGCCTGTCCAACGGATTTCTTGAGTGTTCGAGTTTATTTATGGCATGAAACAACTCGAAGCATGGGTCTACCTTATTGATACTTTCCAGAAAAACCCACTTGAATACATTTGATTTTTTGTTTACCGACAAAAACCCGTACTCGAAAAATACTAAATATAGTATTTTTCGAGTACGGGTTTTCTGGGCCAAGTTTATCTTGTTTTTACCACGAATTCTTTTCCTTGGTTAACAATATTTGTAGTTTTACCGGTATCCGCGGGTTCCTTAATTTTCTTTTTCCCGCATAGGGGAAATAAGGTAATTAGGTGGTATACTATATTTATATGTATATTAGAATTACTTTTAATGACCTATGCATTCTCTTATTATTTCCAATTGGACGATCCATTAACCCAATTAACAGAGGATTATAAATGGATCAATTTTTTTGATTTTTACTGGAGATTGGGAATAGATGGACTTTCTCTAGGACCTATTTTACTGACAGGATTTATCACCACTTTAGCTACTTTAGCGGCTCGGCCAGTTACTCGCGATTCCCGATTATTCCATTTTCTGATGTTAGCAATGTATAGTGGTCAAATAGGATTATTTTCTTCTCAAGATCTTTTACTTTTTTTCATCATGTGGGAATTAGAATTAATTCCCGTTTATCTACTTGTATCCATGTGGGGGGGACAGAAACGTCTCTATTCAGCTACAAAGTTTATTTTGTATACTGCAGGAAGTTCTGTTTTTTTATTAATGGGAGCTTTGGGCATCGCTTTATATGGTTCCAAGGAACCAACATTCAATTTTGAAACATCAGCCAATCAATCATATCCTGTGGCCCTGGAAATAATATTCTATATTGGATTTCTTATTGCTTTTGCTGTCAAATCACCGATTATACCCTTACATACATGGTTACCAGACACCCATGGAGAAGCACATTACAGTACTTGTATGCTTCTAGCCGGAATCTTATTAAAAATGGGAGCATATGGGTTGGTTCGAATCAATATGGAATTATTACCCCATGCTCATTCTATATTTTCTCCCTGGTTGATAATAGTAGGCGCAATACAAATAATCTATGCAGCTTCAACATCTCTTGGTCAACGAAATTTAAAAAAAAGAATAGCCTATTCTTCTGTATCTCATATGGGTTTCATCATTATAGGAATTTGCTCTCTAAGCGATATGGGACTCAATGGAGCCATTTTACAAATAATATCACATGGATTTATTGGCGCTGCACTTTTTTTCTTGGCAGGAACGAGTTATGATAGAATACGTCTTGTTTGTCTTGACGAAATGGGCGGAATGGCTACCCCAATGCCAAAAATATTCACGATGTTCAGTATCTTATCACTAGCCTCCCTTGCATTACCGGGCATGAGCGGTTTTTTTGCGGAAGTGATAGTCTTTTTTGGAATAATTACCGGCCAAAAATATCTTTTAATGCCAAAAATACTAATTACTTTTGTAATGGGAGTTGGGATGATATTAACTCCTATTTATTTATTATCTATGTTACGCCAGATGTTCTATGGATACAAGCTGTTTAATGCCCCAAACTCTTCTTTTTTTGATTCTGGACCACGAGAGTTATTTGTTTCGATCGCTATCCTTCTGCCTGTAATAGGTATTGGTATTTATCCGGATTTCGTTTTCTCATTATCAGTTGACAAGGTAGAAGCCATTCTATCTAATTATTTTTATAGGTAGTTTTTACCTAGATGAAAAAAAAACTTCTTTTTTCTTTTCGCTTAAAATTGAAGTTAAAAAAAAAAAAATAAATAAATTGTAACTAGATACGTTTGCCCCTTTGTGAGAACTTTTTGAATCAAGTAATGTAGTGATTCAAAAAGTTCTCAACGGCTTACCTGAAGCTTCTTATATATATGCTGTCCTATGGTTATATTCGGCAGACCCTTTCTTCAATTCGATGTTAATGTAAATGAACCATAACTATGTAGTCCTATTCCTAATAAATTAACTCCAAAATAGCATATCCAAATTATAAGAAAACCCATAGAAGCGACAATTGCAGAATTGAAACTTTCCAAATTTTTATTTGTTCGAGTATGGAAATAAATTGCGAATATGGTCCAAGTAATAAATGCCCAAGTTTCCTTTGGGTCCCAATTCCAATATGATCCCCAGGCTTCATTAGCCCAGACTGCTCCCGAAAGAATACCTATGGTTAAAAAAATAAACCCTATACTAATAATACGATAACCCCAATGATCTAATTGTTGAATCAATTGAAACCTGTAATAATTCCTAGAAGAAAGAAAGGAAGTATTTCTTAAAATATTCTTTCTTTTTGTCATGTTCATATATTGGCTCTTGTCAAAGGAAAATGAATTAGTTAATAAATTATTGCTTTTATCAACGATTTTTCGAAATGTAATTACTAGAAGTGCTACTGATAATAATGATCCACATAAAAGAGCTGCATAGCCCAATACCATCATACTTACGTGCATCATTAACCACTGGGATTGGAGAGCAGGTACTAAGATTTCGGATTGATGCATGTCAGTTAAAAACCCCGAAGTAGCAAAGCCTTGGGTAAAAAAAGTACTTGGCGCGGTTATTGCGTTTAAATAATTTTTATGTTTTTTAAAATACGGAACCATATGAATAATGGAGAAACCCCATGAAAGAAAGATTAATGATTCATATAAATCACTTAATGGTAAATGTCCCGAATAAATCCAACGAGTAACTAATAATCCTGTTATACAGAAAAAAGTGGTTATCATGCCCTTTTCTGACGAAGCATATAGTCCTACGAATTCATCGACTAATAAGGCCATCAAATGAATTAGAATTACAATTGAAACAACCGAAAAAGAAATATGAGTTAATATATGTTCTAAAGTAAAAAATAGCATAAAAATCCTTAACAAAAAAAGGGGGCACTCAATTATCCGGAATTGAAATCAGGAATTGAATTCATTATAGGACTTATTGTATCCTGTTGAAAAGAAAATTAAAAGATATTATGCCGCCACTCGGATTCGAACCGAGATGCTCTAGCACTGCTTCCTAAGAGCAGCGTGTCTACCGATTTCACCATAGCGGCTTGCTCAAAATCATAATAACCGATTTTTATTCAATCGTCGAGCTTTAAGGAGTCAATTCAATGCAATAGTTTTTAGAAAACATTCAAATTAATGAATAAAAATTTGTTTAATTAAATAGGGATTTAAATGTTCTCATAATAATCTTTATTATCATTTAATGTGTCAATTGTAAATAAATAGTTCTGACTTCAATCCATGGAGAGAACTCAAAAAAAAAAATAGAATTTATGGATTACAATTTCAGCACTACATTCAAGGGATTTATGGAACTTTTTTAGTTATTAATCCTTAGGGTTTCATTGTGTAAAGAATTTATGTTAGGATTTAGCAGTCTAATTAGGCATTGATCGGGACATATCATATAACAAAAAAGTTTCGAGTTCTTTCCCGTACTTTAAAAAATCTTGTCTAATTTGATATATATCTTGAGATCCATCTTCCAGCCCAAACATATGATCTAAAAAAGATCATTCAAAATTTACCCATTTCTATCTATCTAAATATGAAAGTTTTATTAATTGGATTGAAAGAAGGGAAGGGTCTCTTCTATTATATATAGTGATTTAGAATAATAATTGTTAAGAAAGTTACAAAATTTGAAATTTAATCAATTTTTTTTTTAACGACCGATTTTTTTGACTAAATATTTTAGATCTGCTCTTTTTTTTTTTTATTCAAAACCTTATTAATATTTATTTTCTTAATATTTATTATTATTATATTTCTTAATATTTATTAATATAATTATAATATTTATTATTATATTTATTATTATATTATTGTTTTGTGACAAGCAGGTTGATGGGGAAAATAAGAATCCCCATCCTGGAAATGATAAAATATCCTAAAAAGAAAAGTGGAACTTTGTGTCTTCTCTTTATTTATTTTTTTTTTTCAAACAAAAAAAAGTACCTTTTTTTAGAATTCAGTAGAACAAAGAATTCTTATTCCACATATACATAGGATAAAATTGATTAGTTCAAAACATTAAAGAATGGAAATTCTATATATATATTTTTTTTTCTATTTTATCTTTATATTCGAAGTATAATATTATGTATATATTATAAACGATAAACAAAATTAGACCTTTTTCTCATGTCAAGCCGAGTCAGATTATTCTAACGTTTGATTTTTTATTTGTCGCACAAAAAAACTTTTTGAATTACCGGTAGAAAGAGATTTTGCTAACGAAAAAGCTTTCAACGCTGTCCAATATCCCTTCCCTTTCCAAATATTTTTTCGAATACGCTTTTTTGAGATAGAAGTACGTTTTTTTGGAACTGCCATTCAAAACTAAAGAGGTTTTTTATTATTCTAATTGGATGTGAAAGACATCTATTGTTCAAAAAAAATTGTTCTTTATTATTCATTATTTATCTATTTAGTCTCTAAATTATACTTTCTTCATAAAAAAGCCTGCCCCCTTATAGTTCCTGTTTCTATTTCTGTCTTCTTTTGTCATACTGCATTTATACATGTAATAAAATACATCAAAAAGGGTTAAAACCCTAACCCTTATTTTATTTATCCCCATAAAAAATTTGCATTTTTTTTTTTCTAGTAATTGGTCAAGCTCGAAGACAAAGTTTACCTAATCATAGGGCTTTCTACAAACACAATTGAAGGCAATAAATCAGTTCCAAAATCCACTAGTTAATAATTCTTAATAAAGGAAGGAAAAAAAAGAATTCTTTTTTTTTTTTTATCATTTTTATTAAACTTATTAAAATCAAGTACTACTTTTGCTATAATTCGTTATCCTTTCTCTATCTCTATGTCTATAAATTCGTGCAATCCACAATAATAATTGAATTTTCGAGTAAGTCTTTTTTGTTTTTTTATTAGTGTCTTGTTTCATTAGTATCTTGGTCATATCATTTGACCAATTCTAACTTCTTGATTTGAATATGTAAAGTATTTTTGAAAAATGCAGAATAATTAAGAATAGAAAATTCTATTTAAGTTTTGGATATCGTTATTATTTATTATTATTTTCGTTTTTATTGGTTTTATTGGCTGACCCCTTGAATTTAAAAAGTCAAATTCAAAAGTAAAAAGAGAGAAGAGCCGATGAATCAGAAACAAGAAAGAATTAATCATTAATTAATTTATGGCGCATATATATCAATATTCCTGGATCATACCTTTCGTTACACTTCCTGTTCCTATGTTAATAGGAGTGGGACTCCTACTCTTTCCGGCGTCAACAAAAAAACTTCGTCGTAGATGGGCCTTTCCGAGTGTTTTATTGTTAAGTCTAGTCCTGATTTTTTCAACCGATCTGTCTATTCAGCAAATAAATAGTAGTTCGGTTTATCAATATGTATGGTCTTGGACCATCAATAATGATTTTTCTTTAGAGTTCGGATACTTGATTGACCCACTTACTTCTATTTTGTCAATATTAATTACTACAGTTGGAATTCTGGTTCTTATTTATAGTGATA